AGGAGGAGAAAATGAAGAAAATGTAGCGGAGGATCATGAGATTCGTTCAAGAAAAGCCAAACGCGTAGTAATTTTTACTGATAAACAAGAAGATACTGATACTAATACGCCAAATACTAATAATCCTGATCAAGCAGACGAAGTGGCTTTGATACGTTATTCCCAACAATCCGATTTTCGTCGAGACATAATTAAAGGATCCGTGCGCGCTCAAAGACGTAAAACCGTTACCCGGAAACTGGTTCAAGCAAATGTGCATTCCCCTCTTTTTTTGGACAGAATAGAAAAACCCTTTTTTTCTTTTAATATCTCCGAATTAGTGAAATTCGTTTTTAAAAACTCGATGGATAAAAAAACAAAAAAATTCATAATATCGAATTATACAGACGAAAAGAAAAAAGAAAGTGAGAAAAAAAAAGAGGAACAAAAAAGAGAAGAATACAAAAGAGAAGAATACAAAAGAGAAGAGAAAGCACGAATAGAAATAGCAGAAGCCTGGGATAGCGTTTTATTTGCTCAAGTAATAAGAGGTTTGATATTAGTAAGCCAATCATTTCTTAGAAAATATATTCTATTACCTTCGTTGATAATAGCTAAAAATATAGTCCGTATGTTATTATTTCAATTTCCCGAATGGTCCGAAGACTTAAAAGATTGGAATAAAGAAATGCATGTTAAATGCACCTATAATGGTGTTCAATTATCAGAAACAGAATTTCCAAAAAATTGGTTGACAGACGGTATTCAGATAAAGATCCTATTTCCTTTTTGCCTTAAACCTTGGCACAAGTCTAAGCTACGATTCCCTCAAAACAATCCGTTGAAGCTGAAAAATAAAGGACAAAAAGACGATTTTTGTTTTTTAACAGTTTGGGGAATGGAAACTGAACTTCCTTTTGGTTCTCCTCGAAAAAGACGTTCATTTTTTGAACCCATTTTTAAAGAACTAAAAAAAAAAATTCGAAAATTGCAAAAGAAGTCTTTTTTAGTTATACAGTTTTTAAAAGAAAGAACAAACCTTTTTTTAAACATCTCAAAAGAAACAAAAAAGTGGGTCACCAAAAGCATTCTCTTTCTAAAAAGAATAATAAAAGAACTTTCAAAAATCAATCCAATTCTATTCTTTGGATTAAGAGAAATATCTGAATTGAGTGAAACTAAAAAAGATTTAATAATGAGTAATCAGATGATTCAGGAATCGTCCATTGAAATTCGACTTATGGATTTGAAAGATTATTCATTGACAGAAAAAAAAATGAAAGATCTGGCTGGTAGAACAACCACAATCAGGAATCAAATAGATCAAATTACAAGAGATAAGAAGAAAGGATTTTTCACTCCGGAACTAAATAATCAAATAAATATTAGTTCCAATAAAAGAAGTTCTCCCGCTAAACTAATACTACCAATAAAAGAAATTTTGCAGAAATTAAAAAGAAGAAATGTTCGATTCATCCGTAAATCATATTTTTTTATAATATTTTTAATTGAAAGGATATATATAGATATCGTTCTATCTCTCATTTCTATTCCGCGGGTCAATATACAACTTTTTTTTGAATTATCAAAAAAAAATTTTGATAAATACATTTCCAATAATGAAACAAATAAAGAAAAAATTAATAAAACAAATCAAAATACACTTCGTTTTATTTCGACTATAAAAAAGTCGCCTTTTGATATTAGTAATAAGAATTCTAAAATTCTTTTTGACTTATCCTCCTTGTCACAAGCATATGTATTTTACAAATTATACCAAACCCAACTTATTAACTTGTATAAGTTAAGATATGTTTTTGAATATCATGGAAGGTCTCTTTTTCTTAAGAATGAAATAAAGAATTATTTTGAAGAACAAGAAATATTTCATTCTGAATTACGACAGAAAAATCTTTTGAATTCTGGAATGAATCAATGGAAAAACTGGTTAAGAGGTCATTATCAATATGATTTATCCCCGATTAGGTGGTATCGCTTAGTACCCCAAAAATGGCGAACTAAAATCAATCAACAAGGTATGCATCAGAATAAAGATTTAAACAAAAGGTATTATGATGAAAAAGCAGACCAATTAATTCATTACAAAAAATTAAATGATTTTGAAGCAAATTCAAATTCATTACCGAATCAAAAATATAACTTTCAAAAACACTATAGGTATGACCTTTTCTCATATAAATCTATTAATTATGAAAATAATAAGCATTCATATATTTCTGTATCACCATTACGTATAAATAATAAAGAGAAGATTTCTTATGATTACAATATACATAAGAATATATTATTTAATATGTCGGGAGGTCTTATTCCTATCAATAATTATCTAGGAGAAGATGATATTATGAATCTGGAGAAATTTTCAGATAGAAAATATTTTGATTGGAAAATTTTCCATTTTTGTCTTAGAAAGAAAGTCGATATTGAGTCCTGGGTCGATACTAATGGTAATAAAAATGCTAAGGCTGGGGTTAATAATTATCAACTAATTGACAAAATTACTAAAAAAGGTCTTTCTTATCTTACAATCTATCAAAATCAAGAACCATCAAAGAAAAAAAAAAACCTTTTTGATTGGATGGGAATGAATGAAGAAATACTAAGTCGTCCTATATCGAATCTGAAACTTTGGTTCTTCCCAGAATTTTTCCTATTTTATAATACATATAAAATGAAACCGTGGATCATACCAATCAAATTACTTCTTTTTAATTTGAATGGAAATGAAAATGTTAGTGAAAATAAAACTATCAATAGAAAGAGAAAAGAGAATCTTTTGATATTATCAAATGAAAAACAAATTATTGAATTAGAGAATCGAAATCAAGAAAAAAAAGAATCCACAGGCCGAGGTAATCTTGAATCAGATGCACAAAACCAAGAGAATCCTGGATCGGTTCTCTCAAACCAAGAAAAAGATATTGAAGAAGATTATGCAGGCTCGAATATGAAAAAACGAAAAAAGAAAAAGCAATACAAGAGCAACACAGAAGCAGAGCTTGATTTCTTCCTAAAAAGGTATTTACGTTTTCAATTAAGATGGGATGATTCTTTAAATCAAAGAATGATCAATAATATCAAAGTATATTGTCTCCTGCTTAGATTGATAAATCCAAAAGAAATTGCTATATCCTCTATTCAAAGGGGAGAAATGAGTTTGGATATTCTGATGATTCAAAAGGATTTAACTCTTACAGAATTGATGAAAAAGGGGATATTAATTATCGAACCAATTCGTTTGTCTATAAAAAATGACGGACAATTTCTTATCTATCAAACGATAAATCTTTCATTGGTTCATAAGAGTAAATCCAAAAATAATCAAAGATGCCGAGAAAAAAGCTATATTGATAAGGAAAATTTGGATAAATCCATTGTAAGACACCAAAGAATGACCGAAAATAGGGACAAAAATCATTCTGATTTGTTTGTTCCTGAAAAAATTTTATCCACTAAACGGCGGAGAGAATTAAGAATTCTAATTTCTTTCTATTCGAGGAATAGAAATGTTATACATAAAAATCCAGTATTTTTCAAATACGTAAAAAACTGTAGTGAAGTTTTGGATAAAAGCAAAAGAGATAAAAATAAACTAATTAAAATAAAGTTCTTTCTTTGGCCTAATTATCGATTAGAAGATTTAGCTTGTATGAATCGATATTGGTTTGATACCAATAATAGCAGCCGTTTTAGTATGGTAAGGATCCATATGTATCCACGATTGCAAATTGGTTAATAATACCTTTTCATACGTATTCTCTACCCTATCTGATATATGAAAGAAAGAGATACATACATGCATTATTTTATATTCCATTCTGATACCGGAATACTAATTCAATCCACGTATCAATATCCATTAGATCCATAAATGAATCAACAGAATCTTCTTATTTTTTATTTGCATTTTTTAAGTTAATATTAATAATAGTTTTCTTTTTTTGAGTGTAGAAATATACCATCCCTTCCTATTCCTATCCAAATAAAATTGAAAATTGGATTAATTCATTTTATTTGAAAAAATAAAATGAGTTGATAAAATTAGGAGTTCATAAAGAAATTAAGATTATTGTATATACAAAATTGAAATTAGTAGCATTATTTTTACTGATTGGTAAAATTTATTTATGGAATTTTAAAAAGAAAAACAAAAAAGGATAGAAGGTTTCGTTTTATGGTAAAAAATTCATTCATTTCCGTTATTTCACAAGAAGAAAAAAAAGAAAACAGTGGGTCTGTTGAATTTCAAGTAGTTAGTTTCACCAATAAGATACGAAGACTTACTTCACATTTGGAATTGCACAGAAAAGACTATTTATCTCAGAGAGGTCTACGTAAAATCCTGGGAAAACGGCAACGGCTTCTGTCTTATTTGTCAAATAAAAATAAAGTACGTTATAAAGAATTAATTAGTCGGCTGGATATTCGCGAACCAAAAACTCGTTAAATTGAAAAGTAACTTGAATTATTTGATTTATTAGATCTTGAATTTTGATGAACTTCTTTTCATTTTCAGCAATTCATGAAAGAATGAATCGAGGAATAACCTATGAATATAACAACTGCAAGAAAAGACCTCATGATAGTCAATATGGGACCTCACCACCCATCAATGCATGGTGTTCTTCGGCTCATCCTTACTCTAGATGGTGAAGATGTTATTGATTGTGAGCCGATATTGGGTTATTTACACAGAGGGATGGAAAAAATTGCAGAAAACAGAACAGTTATACAATATCTGCCTTATGTAACACGTTGGGATTATTTAGCGACTATGTTCACAGAAGCAATAACTGTAAATGGACCAGAACAGTTGGGGAATATTCAAGTACCTAAAAGAGCCAGTTATATCAGAGTAATTATGTTAGAATTGAGTCGTATAGCTTCTCATCTCTTATGGCTTGGCCCTTTTATGGCAGATATTGGTGCACAAACCCCTTTTTTCTATATTTTCCGAGAAAGAGAATTAGTATATGATCTATTTGAAGCTGCCACCGGTATGAGAATGATGCATAATTATTTTCGTATCGGAGGAGTAGCGGCCGATCTACCTCATGGATGGATAGATAAATGTTTAGATTTCTGTGATTATTTTTTAACAGCGGTTTCTGAATATCAAAAACTTATTACGCGGAATCCTATTTTTTTAGAACGAGTTGAAGGGGTAGGCCTTATTGGTGGAGAAGAAGCAATAAATTGGGGTTTATCAGGACCGATGCTACGAGCTTCTGGAATACAATGGGATCTTCGTAAAGTTGATCATTATGAATGTTACGACGAATTTGATTGGGAAATCCAGTGGCAAAAAGAAGGAGATTCATTAGCTCGTTATTTAGTCCGAATCAGTGAAATGGTAGAATCTATAAAAATTATTCAACAGGCTCTGGAAGGAATTCCAGGGGGGCCCTATGAGAATTTAGAAATCCGATCCTTTGATAGAGAAAAGGATGCAGAATGGAATGATTTTGAATATCGATTCATTAGTAAAAAACCTTCTCCCACTTTTGAATTGCCGAAACAAGAACTTTATGTAAGAGTTGAAGCCCCAAAGGGAGAATTGGGAATTTTTTTAATAGGAGATCAAAGTGGTTTTCCTTGGAGATGGAAAATTCGCCCACCCGGTTTTATCAATTTGCAAATTCTTCCTCAGTTAGTTAAAAGAATGAAATTGGCTGATATTATGACAATACTAGGTAGCATAGATATCATTATGGGAGAAGTAGATCGTTGAAATGATAATTGATACAACAGAAGTACAAGATATCAATTCTTTTTCCAGATTGGAATCCTTCAAAGAGTTCTATGGAATCATATGGATGCTTGTACCTATTTTGAGTCTTGTATTGGGAATTACAATAGGTGTACTTGTAATTGTGTGGTTAGAAAGAGAAATATCTGCAGGAATACAACAACGTATTGGGCCTGAATATGCCGGCCCTTTGGGAATTCTGCAAGCGCTAGCTGATGGGACAAAACTCATTTTCAAAGAGAATATTCTCCCGTCTCGAGGGGATACCCGTTTATTCAGTATAGGACCATCCATAGCAGTTATATCCATTTTACTAAGCTATTCAGTAATTCCTTTTAGCTATCACCTTGTTTTATCTGATCTCAATATCGGTGTTTTTTTATGGATTGCCATTTCAAGTATTGCTCCCATCGGACTTCTTATGTCAGGATATGGATCAAATAATAAATATTCCTTTTTAGGTGGTCTACGAGCTGCAGCTCAATCAATTAGTTATGAAATTCCATTAACTCTTTGTGTGTTATCAATATCTCTACGTGCGATTCGGTTAAACATAAACTTTTCTTTACTTCTTTCTTTTTAGTAAAGAAATTGAATAGATATCTTCATTGTTTTATTCATTATTCAGGTTGATGAACTAAATTAGATAGTTATATGAGTGAAAGAAAACAGCTTCGAAATTAGCAGTCAAAAAATTGAGTCTCATCTCCTACGTACAAGAATTAAAAGAAAATAAAGATAAGCAAGACCTTTACCCCAAGATTGGTTGATTAGTCATCCTAGCTTGAAGCGGGCTCAAAATATCAATCATATATAGTTTTTAGTATCCTTTACTATGTAGTACTATAACGGATGATTGAGTAAAAATAAGTGGATGGTTAGGAACACAAAAATACATAAAGGATTAGTAATGGAGATTTTTTATGTAAATTATCCAAAAGGGTATTTTTCATAACATAAAAAGAATACTAATTGGGGCTTAAAGTTGGTAGAAATGATCAAGCAGTACTCCTCACGATTCCGATCCAGAGTATGCTCCTATCCACAGATTAAAAAAAAATGACTATCAGGAACGAAATAATCCTTTTTTTGAACCCCCCTTTTTAAGAAAGAAGAAGAGGAACGAAAAATAAGATCTTTTTATTCTTTCATATATTCATAGAGGTAGCGTATCATGATTGATGAAATAATGTAATGTATAATTTTTTTCGTAATCGAAAAGGATGGGTTGAAATATCTATTGATATTTCTACAAGGAGTATTTTATTGAAGGATTGAGTTATTACTCACAACAAAGAAAAAGAAAAATTCTTAAAGGACGAGATTAATTCAGAAGTGCTTTTTAGTTATTATTATAGCATATAGCAGACAGAATTCCATTGGTTTAATTTGGGATCTTACAATAGGTTTTGACTTTATTATATATATTTATACTACAACTATATCAAGATAAATAATATCGACTTGGTCCTTTTAAATTTATTTATGGCCCCCGAGGAGCCGTATGAGGTGAAAATCTCATGTACGGTTTTGTAATAGCGATGGGAACAGTGATGTTATCACCGACTATGATTATCTAACAGTTCAAGTACAGTTGATATAGTTGAGGCCCAATCAAAATATGGTTTTTGGGGATGGAATTTGTGGCGTCAACCTATAGGATTTATTGTTTTTCTAATTTCTTCCCTAGCAGAATGTGAGCGATTACCTTTTGATTTACCAGAAGCAGAAGAAGAATTAGTAGCAGGTTATCAAACCGAATATTCAGGTATAAAATTCGGTTTATTTTACGTTGCTTCCTATCTAAATCTATTAGTTTCTTCCTTATTTGTAACAGTTCTTTACTTGGGCGGTTGGAATATCTCTATTCCGTACATATTCGTTCCTGAGCTATTTGAAATAACTAAAGTAGGTAGAGTTTTTGGAACGACAATTGGTATTTTTATTACATTAGCTAAAACTTATTTGTTTTTGTTCATTTCTATCACAACAAGATGGACTTTACCTAGGCTAAGAATGGACCAATTATTAAATCTTGGATGGAAATTTCTTTTACCCGTTTCCCTCGGTAATCTATTATTAACAACTTCTTCCCAACTTCTTTCACTGTAAAGGAATACGATATTCTATATTTACGACTTCTCTCAAACAAGAGAAAGAAACAAACATAAAATTATTTATAGATCTTTACGATATGTTCCCTATGGTAACTGGGTTCATGAATTATGGTCAACAAACAGTACGGGCTGCAAGGTACATTGGTCAAGGGTTCATGATTACCTTATCCCACGCAAACCGTTTACCTGTAACTATTCAATATCCTTATGAAAAATTAATTACATCGGAACGTTTCCGGGGTCGAATCCATTTTGAATTTGATAAATGCATTGCTTGTGAAGTATGTGTTCGTGTATGTCCTATAGATCTCCCCGTTGTTGATTGGAAATTGGAAACTGGTATTCGAAAGAAACGATTGCTTAATTACAGTATTGACTTCGGAATTTGTATATTTTGTGGTAACTGCGTTGAGTATTGTCCAACAAATTGTTTATCAATGACTGAAGAATATGAACTTTCGACTTATGATCGTCACGAATTGAATTATAATCAAATTGCTTTGGGTCGTTTACCAATGTCAGTAATTGACGATTATACAATTCGAACAATTTTGAATTCGCCTCAAATAAAAAACGTAAAAACTCTTTGATTAAAGAGTAATTTCCAATTATCAAGGTTCGATTTGATCTAATCTAAAGGACTGAGTTCTTTATTTTTTTTTCTTGGTCAATAACTCTGACCAACTGTTAATTGGAACGATATGCGTAATTTTTTTAAGAGCATTTTTTTTTTTTTTATTTGAATTTTTAGATTTGAATTAATAAATATAGGTTCGAACTAAACGCCCCTTTTCTTTCGAGTGAAAAAGGATATTGGTCCACTAATTCTACCTACATCGATTTGAATTTAAACATAGTCGATTCAAATTTTATATTTCAATTAGGAGCATATAGGATATCATAAAAAATTTCCTGGTCGGGTCAATAAAATCATGAAAACATTTCGATTTATTTATCTTTAAAATAAAATGGATTTGCCTGGACCAATACATGATTTTCTTTTAGTTTTTCTGGGATCAGGTCTTATAGTAGGAGCTCTAGGAGTGGTGTTATTTACTAATCCAATTTATTCTGCCTTTTCGTTGGGATTGGTTCTTGTTTGTATATCCTTATTTTATATTTCATCAAACTCCCATTTTGTAGCGGCTGCACAGCTCCTTATTTATGTGGGAGCTATAAATGTTTTAATCATATTTGCTGTAATGTTCATGAATGATTCAGAATATTACAAAGATTTGAACCTTCGGACTGTTGGTGATGGGATTACTTCGTTGGTTTGTACAAGTATTTTTGTTTCACTAATTAGTACTATTCTAGATACGTCTTGGTACGGGATTATTTGGACGACAAAATCAAATCAGATTATAGAGCAAGATTTGATAAGTAATAGTCAACAAATTGGAATTCATTTATCAACCGATTTTTTTCTTCCATTTGAACTCATTTCAATAATACTTTTAGTTGCTTTGATAGGTGCAATTGCTGTTGCTCGGCAATAAGAAATCTTTATAACCGTTAACAGCAATCAAAATTCAACCTTGTTCTGTCTTATTCAATTTATTTATCTTCAATTCTATTTGATTTGAAGACTATAAAAAAAAATTCTTTTTTTATCTATTACCAAATTAAATACCATTCTCTTGTTTTGTACTATAGTAAATTGACTCGGTTGAATTGTTGTTCATATTGAAATGAATCCAAATTAATAAGGAGCTGGTCAATGATACTCGAACATGTACTTGTTTTGAGTGCCTATTTATTTTCTATCGGTATCTATGGATTGATCACGAGCCGAAATATGGTTAGGGCCCTTATGTGTCTTGAACTTATACTGAATGCAGTTAATATAAATTTCGTAACATTTTCGGATTTTTTTGATAGTCGACAATTAAAAGGAGATATTTTCTCAATTTTTGTTATAGCTATTGCAGCTGCCGAAGCCGCTATTGGGTTAGCTATTGTTTCCTCAATTTATCGTAACAGAAAATCAACTCGTATTAATCAATCGAATTTATTGAATAAATAAAATGAATAAATTAAAATGAATAAATTAAGTAGTATCAATTATCGAAATTAGACTATTCATCAATTTAAATTATCATCAACCTCAATTAGTATAAATTTGAATCAGCATGTATGATACGTAGCGTAGATTTGAGAAAAAAGTAAAAAATCAAAGTATCTTGGCCCAATCTCATGAATCGATCCAGAATTAGATTGATTGGAAAATTTCTGGTAAAATCATTGATTCATCTAGTGTCTAAATATACGATTCATTTATAAGTTTACTAGATCGAAAATTTATGGCATTCAAAAAGTTATAGATCCAATGTCCCATTCAGTAAAGATTTATGATACCTGTATAGGATGTACTCAATGTGTCCGAGCCTGCCCAACAGATGTATTAGAAATGATACCTTGGGATGGATGTAAAGCTAAGCAAATTGCTTCTGCTCCAAGAACAGAAGACTGTGTCGGTTGTAAGAGATGTGAATCCGCCTGCCCAACGGATTTTTTGAGCGTTCGAGTTTATTTATGGCATGAAACAACTCGAAGCATGGGTCTAGCTTATTAATACGTTCCCGAAAAAACCACTTAAATACATTTTGAATACAGTTGATTTTTTTTTACCGACAAAAACCCGTGCTCAAAATATTATTATTTTGAGCACGGGTTTTTTTGTCCAAGTGTATCTTGTCTTTACCACGAATTTTTTTCCTTGGTTAACAATAATTGTAATTTTGCCGATATTGATGGGTTCTTTTATTTTCTTTCTACCTCATAGAGGAAATAAAGTATACCGGTGGTATACTATATGTATATGTATCTTAGAGCTTCTTTTAACAACCTATACATTCTGTTCTCATTTCCAATTGGACGATCCATTAACCCAATTAGGAGAGGATTATAAATGGATCAATTTTTTTGATTTTTATTGGAGATTGGGAATAGACGGGCTTTCTATAGGACCTATTTTACTGACGGGATTTATTACCACTTTAGCTACTTTAGCGGCTCGGCCAATTACTCGAGATTCCCGATTATTCCATTTTCTGATGTTAGCAATGTACAGCGGTCAAATAGGATCATTTTCTTCTCGAGACCTTTTACTTTTTTTCATCATGTGGGAGTTAGAATTAATTCCCGTTTATCTACTTCTATCGATGTGGGGGGGAAAGAAACGTCTCTATTCAGCTACAAAATTCATTTTGTACACCGCGGGGGGGTCCGTTTTTCTATTAATAGGAGTTTTGGGTATTGGTTTATATGGTTCTAATGAACCAACATTAAATTTTGAAACATTAGCTAATCAATCGTATCCCGCGGCACTGGAAATAATATTTTATATTGGATTTTTTATTGCTTTTGCTGTCAAATCACCGATTATGCCCTTACATACATGGTTACCAGACACCCACGGGGAGGCCCATTATAGTACTTGTATGCTTCTAGCTGGAATTTTATTAAAAATGGGAGCCTACGGGTTGGTTCGGATCAATATGGAATTATTACCCCACGCCCATGCTCTATTTTCTCCCTGGTTGATTACAATAGGCGCAATACAAATAATCTATGCAGCTTCAACATCTCCGGGTCAACGGAATTTAAAAAAAAGAATAGCCTATTCCTCTATATCTCATATGGGTTTCATAATTATTGGAATTGGCTCTATAACCGATACGGGACTCAATGGAGCCATTTTACAAATAATCTCTCATGGATTTATTGGTGCTGCTCTTTTTTTCTTAGCAGGAACGAGTTATGATAGAATACGTCTTCTTTATCTTGATGAAATGGGTGGAATGGCTATCCCACTTCCAAAAATATTTACGATGTTCAGTATCTTTTCGATGGCTTCCCTTGCATTACCGGGCATGAGCGGTTTTGTTGCAGAATTATTAGTATTTTTTGGAATAATTACCAGTCAAAAATATCTTTTAATGCCAAAAATACTAGTTACTTTTTTAATGGCAATTGGAATGATATTAACGCCTATTTATTTATTATCCATGATACGCCAAATGTTCTATGGATACAAGCTATTTAATGTTCCAAACTCTTCTTTTTTTGATTCTGGACCGCGAGAGTTATTTGTTTCGATCTCTATCCTTCTACCAATAATAGGCATCGGTATTTATCCGGATTTCGTTCTTTCATTATCAATTGACAAGGTGGAAGCTATTATATCTAATTATTTTTATCGATAGTTTTCAGGAAAAAAAGAACAAATCAAAAAGCAATCCTATTATTTTGGATATTGTTCGTTGTACAATGAGAAAGAAGTCTGTTTCTCTTAAGCTTAAGTAGGATTTTCTCTTAAGTTTTAGTTTTAAGTTAAGTAAAAATGAATTGGAATTGTAACCAGATAGATTTTACCTTTGTGAGAACCGTTTGAATCACTACACTACTTGATTCCAATGGTGTAGTGATTCAAATGGTTCTCGACAGGTTTTTTCTTATCTTATATTCTTCCTTAATATATAATTCGAATAATATAGAATATTTTTTTAGAATATATAAATATAGGTATATATTCTATCTTTGTATTCGTCAGGATCTTTTTAATTTAATTAGATGTTTTAATTAGATGTTATGTTAATTTCAATTAAATGAACCATAACTATGTAATCCTATTCCTAATAAATTTACCCCAAAATAGCATATCCAAATGATAAGAAAGCCCATAGAAGCCACAATTGCAGAATTTACACTTTCCAAATTTTTAGTTGTTCGAGTATGTAAATAAATCGCAAATATGGTCCAAGTAATAAATGCCCAAGTTTCTTTTGGGTCCCAATTCCAATAGGATCCCCATGCCTCATTAGCCCATACTGCTCCCGAAAGAATACCTATGGTTAAAAAGAGAAATCCTAAACTAATAATACGATAACTCCAATGATCTAATTGTTGAATCAGTTGAGCCTTGTAATAATTTCTAGAAGAAAAAAAAGAAGTGCTTAGTAAAACATTCTTTCTTTCATTCATGTATTGGATCTCTCCAAAGGAAAATGACTCATTTACAAAATTATTGTTTTTACTAAAAATCTTTAGAACTTTTCGAAATGTAATGACTAAGAGAGCTACTGATAATAATGATCCACATAAAAGAGCCGCATAGCTCAATACCATCATACTTACGTGCATCATTAACCAATGGGATTGGAGAGCAGGTACTAATATTTCTGATTGATGCATTTCAGTTAACAGCCCTGAAGTAACAAAGCCTTGAGTAAAAATAGTGGTTGGCGCGGTTATCGTGCTTAAATAATTTTTATGTTTTTTAACATATGGAACCATATGAATAATGGAGAAACTCCATGAAAGAAAAATTAACGATTCATATAAATTACTTAATGGGAAATGGCCCGAATAAATCCAACGGGTGACTAATAGTCCTGTTATACAGAAAAAAGTAGCTATCATCCCTTTTTCTGACGAATCATATAGTCCTATAATTTCATCGACTGATAAGCTTATCAAATAAATTGTAATTACAATTGAAACGATCGAAAGGGATATATGAGTTAATATATGTTCTAAAGTAGAAAAAATCATAATTAAAAAGGGGGGGGGGAGGTGCAAAATTATACGGAATTGAAATTAAGAATTGAATTCATTATAGGACTTATTATATCGCTTTTATAAGATGTCATGCCGCCACTCGGACTCGAACCGAGATGCTCTAGCACTGCTTCCTAAGAGCAGCGTGTCTACCGATTTCACCATAGCGGCGTAGGGTATTTGAAATAATAATAATCTATTTTTAGTTAATCGTCGAGATTGAAGGAGTCAATTCAATATATATATATTTTTGAATTCAAATTAATGAGAAAAAATCGTTTCAATATAAATATGCATTGAAAGATTTCAATAAAAATCTTTATTATCATCTTATTGATAATAAGATGTTTTATTTAACAGAGGAAATTGTTGTAATTTATGCGCTATAAAAATGGAAATCTTGTAACTAAATAATTATGACTTCAACCCAAGCATATACCTTAAAAAAAGTTTTTGAGTATCTGCATTTTTGGAAATTTTTGAAAAATGGATTTCTTTTATGAATCTAAACTCAAAAATGGATTTGTTCAATAAACAAAAAAAAATGATTTTTATGGATCATAGTGCAGAGTGTGACATCCAATCCAAGGAATTATGTAAATATTTGTAGAACTTTATATTAACCTTTAGGTTCTTTTTTGTCCTGTAAAAAAGGATTTAGTAGACCAATATTTAATTGGTCTAAACAAAACATCTTATCTAATAAAAAAGTTTTTGATTTTCTATAGTAATTATTACTAATCTACCAAATTCTTTGTAAAAATGAGAATTAATTATTAAGATTGATCAATCTTCCTTTACAAATATAGGATCCATTTTTGATTATTCAAAATTGACACATTATCTGTCTATAATACCCACCTAAATGAATAAAAAAGAAGACTTTTATCAAAGGAGTTGGGAATATATTCTATATTGAGTCCATAATGATTCGAAAAGTTACAAAACAGTTTTTTTACTTAGTCAATTAGTTTCAACGATCTTTGTTTTGATTTTTATTTTTCCTAAAGCTCTTATATCTTGTTTTATGTATAAAAAAAAAAGAAAACCTATTTATGATTGTGACAAGTGAACCGATGGGGAAAATAAGAATCCCCATTCGGAAATCAGAAAATATATTATAAAAAAGGGGGGATACCATTTTCAGATTTAGATTATTTAATCTAGCCTTTGATTATTTATTTGTCGTACAAAAAAACTTTTTGAATTCCCGGTTGAAAGAGACTTCGCTAACGAAAAAGCTTTCAACGCTGCCCAATATGCCTTTTTTTTCCAAATATTTTTACGAATACGTTTTTTTGATCTAGAAGTACGTTTTTTTGGAACTGCCATGAAAAATTAAAAAAAGTTATTCATTTCTATAGTTGGATGTGAAAGACATCTATTGTTCAAACAATTATAATTTTTCTTTTTTTTTCCAGATATTCTATTCCAGATATTCTATAGAATAAAAAAATTGAAAAACAAAACTTTGTTGTTTTTTTTGATATCCCCGTCCGACTGCTATATTTTATATATACCGGTATATAAAATAAAACAGGTAAATAGATTGAAAGGTTTCAAACCCAATCCTTACCTACATAATTCCAAATTACTTTCATTTTTTTTTTGCTATTAAATTGATCAAGCTCAAAAGAGCGAGTACGCATCATTTGAATTTCAAAATTTGAATGAAATAGTTAATCAAAAAGGATACATGATTTTAGAAAAATTATTTTAGTATTCTCCTTTTTCTTTTAAGTCTATTTCTTTTTTATGTTATGAAAAAAAATGTCGAATATCATATTCTTTCCTACGACGAAAGATGTCTTTCAGTCCAATAAAAGATAATCGCCGAGTTCCCTAATGAATTTTATCAATAAATGAACGAAAAAAAAGTTCTTTAGAGTCAAGTTATGGGCCATCCTATTATTACTATTATATTAGTCATATCAAAATAAAGTAATGTATGAAGTAGTCTATTTTGGTCTAATTATTTTTCTTTGCTCTATAGGTATAAATTATCGTAATACATAATATTAATTGAATTTTTTTTTGTATTTTCCGAATTTTTAATAAATATTAATAAAATGATTTGGAATCGTAACTTGGTTATATTCATATCATTTGACCAGTTTTAACTTCTTGATTTGAATATTTGAAGTATTGAAAAAAAGATTGAGAATAATTAAGAATAGAAAATTGTATTTTAGTTTTCCATATCTTGATTTTTTATTGAACTTAAAAAAGTGATAAGAGCCGGTGAATCAGAAACAATTTATTAAGAATAAAACAAGAATAAAAGGGTTTTTTTTATTATGGAATATACATATCAATATTCATGGATTATACCTTTCATTCCACTACCAGTTCCCATGTTAATAGGAGTGGGACTTCTACTTTTTCCAACGGCAACAAAAAATCTTCGTCGTGTGTGGGCTTTTCCTAGTATTTTACTGTTAAGTATAGTTATGATTCTTTCAGTCTATCTATCTATTCAGCAAATAAATAGAAGTTCTATCTATCAATATGTATGGTCTTGGACCATTAATAATGATTTTTCTTTAGAATTCGGTTACTTAATCGACCCACTTACTTCTATTATGTTAATATTAATTACAACCGTTGGAATTTTGGTTCTTTTTTATAGTGATAATTATATGTCTCATGATCAAGGATATTTGAGATTTTTTGCTTATCTGAGTTTTTTCAATACTTCAATGTTGGGATTAGTTACTAGTTCGAATTTGATACAAATTTATATTTTTTGGGAATTAGTTGGAATGTGTTCTTACCTATTAATAGGGTTTTGGTTCACGCGACCTATTGCGGCAACTGCTTGTCAAAAAGCGTTTGTAACTAATCGTGTAGGGGATTTTGGTTTATTATTAGGAATTTTGGGTCTTTATTGGGTAACGGGTAGTTTTGAATTTCGGGATTTGTTCGAAATATTCAATAACTTAATTTATAATAATGAAGTCAATTTTCTATTTGTTACTTTGTGTTCTTTTCTTTTATTTGCTGGTGCAGTGGCTAAATCTGCACAATTCCCCCTTCATGTATGGTTACCTGATGCCATGGAAGGCCCTACTCCTATTTCGGCTCTTATCCATGCGGCTACTATGGTAGCAGCGGGAATTTTTCTTGTAGCTCGACTTCTTCCTCTTTTTATAATCATACCTTATATAATGAATTTAATATCTTTGATAGGTATAATAACAGTATTATTAGGAGCTACTTTAGCTCTGGCTCAAAAAGATATTAAAAGAAGTTTAGCTTATTCGACAATGTCTCAACTAGGTTATATGATGTTAGCTCTAGGTATGGGTTCTTATCGAGCCGCTTTATTTCATTTGATTACTCATGCTTATTCAAAAGCATTGTTGTTTTTAGGATCCGGATCCGTTATTCATTCAATGGAATCTATTGTTGGATATTCTCCAGATAAAAGTCAGAATATGGTTCTTATGGGAGGTTTAAAAAAGCATGTCCCAATTACAAAAACCGCTTTTTTAGTGGGTACACTTTCTCTTTGTGGTATTCCACCTCTTGCTTGTTTTTGGTCCAAAGATGAGATTCTTAATGATAGTTGGTTGTATTCACCGATTTTCGCAATAATAGCTTGTTCCACAGCAGGATTAACCGCATTTTATATGTTTCGGGTCTATTTACTTACTTTTGAGGGACATTTAAACGTTCAGTTTCAAAATTATAGTGGTCAAAAAAGTAGCTCTTTCTATTCAATATCTCTATGGGGGAAAAAAATACCAAAAAGGATTAAAAATAAATTTCGTTTATTAACTTTATTGGCAATGGATAATAATGAAAGGGCTTCTTTTTTTTGGAATAAGACATATCAAATTGATGGTAATGTAAAAAACATTATAAGCCCTTTTCTTACTATTATTCATTTTCGTACTAAAAAAACTTTCTCTTATCCTCATGAATCGGACAATACTATGATATTTCCCATCTTTCTATTAGTCCTATTTACTTTGTTTATTGGAGCCATAGGAATTCCGTTTACATTTAATCAAGACGGAAGTGATTTAGATATGTTATCTAAATTGTTAAATCCGTCTATAAACCTTTT